ATAATAATAATCTATTATTATTTAATCGTCGAGATTGAAGGAGTCAATTCAATATTTTTTTTTCATTTTCATTCAAAGTGATGATAAAAAACTCCTTTCGTTTCAATATGGATTGAAGCGTTCCCCATAAAAATCTTTATTATCATTTCATTTCATTTTTGAATGAAAATGGAAGGTGTCCATTTTTTATTTAACAGAGACGGTTTCGTAGTTTATGCTCTCCTAAAATGGAGATCTTGTAACTAAATAGTTATGACTTCAATCCAAGGATAAAGATATAACTCAAAAAAAAAAGTTGTTTTTCATTTTTGAATTTTAAAATTCATTTATCATTTATCTGATTTTATAAATTGAAGATGCACTTTTTTATCAATGAACAAAAAAGGTCTTTTTATGGATCACAGTACAGTGTGACATTCAAAATTTTATTATTTAACTATTTGTAGAGCTTTCTATTAACCCTTAGGCCTTAGGTTGGTTTTTCGTCCTGTAAAGAATTTTATTTAGGATTTCGAAAACTAATTTGATATTGGCCTGAACTGAACATCTTGTCTAAGAAAAAACTTTTTTTTGTAATTTTATTATTTATTATGATATGACAGATAATTGTACCGATGAGGAAAATAAGAATCCCCACCGGATAAAACATATTCAAAAAAAAGTGAAACCTTGTATCTTTTTTTTTTCTTTTTTTTTTTTTAAAAAAAAAAAGTACCATTTTCAGATTAAGATTAGTTAATCTAGTGTTTGACTATTTAATTTTCGTACAAAAAAACTTTTTGAATTCCCGGTAGAAAGAGACTTCGCTAAGGAAAAAGCTTTCAACGCTGCCCAATATACCTTCTTTTTCCAAATGTTTTTACGAATACGTTTTTTTGATATAGAAGTACTTTTTTTTGGAACTGCCATTAAAAATTTGAAAAAAAAAAAGTTATTCATTTCTCTAGTTGAATGTGAAAGACATCTATTGGTCAAACAATTCCATTTTTTCTTTTTTTTTATATCTCTGTCTATTTTCGTCGTGCTATATTTATACATGTAACAAAATACACCGAAAAGTTCAAAAAAACCAATCCTTACCTAACAAATTCCAAATTACTCAAATTACTTTAGTTTTTTATTAGTTGGTCAACCTCAAAAGAAAAAGAAAAGAACGAGTACACATTTTTTTGATTTTAAAATTGGAATTAAACTAGTAGTTAATCAAAGAATACATTATTTTCGAAAAGTTATCTTACTAATTTCGTCTTTTCTTTGTAATTTAATTCTATTTCTTCTCCCTGGTATTGAAAGAAAAGTGTGGGATATTATAGCGTTTTCTACAAAGAAAAAAAAAAAATGTCTTTTATTCGAATGGAGGATAATCAGTTCTATCATGAATTAGTTAATGATTAGGAATAAACGAACTAATAAAAAAAACTAGTTCTTTTTTTTATTGCGCCCGTTTTGGTATGGACCATCCTATTTTTTCTATCAAAATAAAGTAATGTATTAACTACTCGATTTTGGTGTAATTATTTGCTCTATGCACATAAATTATCGTAATACATAATAATAATTGAATTTTTTTCGTCATTTTCATAAAAATCTTACTTAATATTCAATATTAATAAAATGAATTAGTGTCTTATTTCATTTTAAATAGAATATAGTAACTTGATAATATTCATATCATTTGACCAATTCTAACTTCTTGATTTGAATATTTGAAATATTGGTTAAAGAAGAAAGATTCACAATAATTAGGAATAGAAAATTCTATTTAAGAATTCCATATCTTGATTTTTTATTGAACCTATAAAAAGATATAAGAGCCAGTGAATTAGAAAGATTTAATTAAAAATAAAAAGGTTTTTTTATGGAATATACATATCAATATTCATGGATTATCCCCTTCATTCCACTTCCAATTCCTATGTTAATAGGAGTGGGACTTCTACTTTTTCCAACGGCAACAAAAAATCTTCGCCGTATGTGGGCTTTTCTTAGTATTTTCTTGTTAAGTATAGTTATGATACTTTCGGTCTATCTATCTATTCAACAAATAAATAGAAGTTTTATCTATCAATATGTATGGTCTTGGACCATTAATAATGATTTTTCTTTAGAGTTCGGTCACTTAATAGATCCACTTACTTCTATTATGTTAATATTAATTACTACTGTTGGAATTTTGGTTCTTTTTTATAGTGACAATTATATGTCTCATGATCAAGGATATTTGAGATTTTTTGCTTATATGAGTTTTTTCAATACTTCCATGTTGGGATTAGTTACTAGTTCGAATTTGATACAAATTTATATTTTTTGGGAATTAGTTGGAATGTGTTCTTATCTATTAATAGGTTTTTGGTTCACACGACCTAGTGCGGCGACTGCTTGTCAAAAAGCGTTTGTAACAAATCGTGTAGGCGATTTTGGTTTATTATTAGGAATTTTAGGTCTTTATTGGATAACCGGTAGTTTTGAATTTCGGGATTTGTTCCAAATATTGAATAACTTGATTTATAATAATGAGGTTCCTTTTTTATTTCTTACTTTGTGTGCCTTTCTTTTATTTGCAGGTGCAGTTGCGAAATCGGCACAATTCCCCCTTCATGTATGGTTACCTGATGCCATGGAAGGCCCTACTCCCATTTCGGCTCTTATACATGCCGCTACGATGGTAGCAGCGGGCATTTTTCTTGTAGCTCGACTTCTTCCTCTTTTTATAATCATACCTTACATAATGAATTTCATATCTTTAATAGGTATAATAACAGTATTATTAGGAGCTACTTTAGCTCTTGCTCAAAAAGATATTAAAATAGGTTTAGCTTATTCTACAATGTCTCAATTGGGTTATATGATGTTAGCTCTAGGTATGGGATCTTATCGATCCGCTTTCTTTCATTTGATTACTCATGCTTATTCGAAAGCGTTGTTGTTTTTAGGATCCGGATCAATTATTCATTCTATGGAAGCTATTGTTGGATATTCTCCAGATAAAAGTCAGAATATGGTTCTTATGGGAGGTTTAAAAAAGCATGTACCAATTACAAAAACTGCTTTTTTAGTAGGTACACTTTCTCTTTGTGGTATTCCCCCCCTTGCTTGTTTTTGGTCCAAAGATGAAATTCTTAATGATAGTTGGTTGTATTCACCTATTTTCGCAATAATAGCTTGTTCCACAGCAGGATTAACCGCATTTTATATGTTTCGGATCTATTTACTTACTTTTGAGGGACATTTCAATGTTCATTTTCAAAATTACAGTGGTCAAAAAAGTAGTTCCTACTATTCAATATCTTTATGGGGAAAAGAAGTACCAAAAACGATTCAAAATAAAAACAATTTTTGTTTATTAAGTTTATTGACAATGAATAATAGTGAAAGGGCTTCTTTTTTTTCGAATAAGACATATCAAATTGATGGTAATGGAAAAAACAGGATACGCCCTTTTATTACTATTACTCATTTTGTCACTAAAAATACTTTCTCTTATCCTCATGAATTGGACAATACCATGTTATTTTCTATGGTTATATTAGTGCTATTTACTTTCTTTGTTGGAGTCGTAGGAATTCCCTTTGCTTTTAATCAAGAAGGAATTCATTTGGATATATTATCTAAATTGTTAAATCCGTCTATAAACCTTTTACATCCGAACTCAAATAATTCTGTGGATTGGTATGAATTTGTGACAAATGCAAGTTTTTCTGTCAGTATAGCTTTTTTCGGAATATTTATAGCGTCTTTTTTATATAAGCCTATTTATTCATCTTTACAAAATTTGAACTTACTAAATTCGTTTTCTAAAAGAGGTCCTAATAGAATTTTAGGGGACAGAATAAGAAATGTGATATATGATTGGTCATATAATCGTGGTTACATAGATGCTTTTTATACAATATCCTTAACTCAGGGTATAAGAGGACTAACTGAACTAATTCATTTTTTGGATAGACGAGTAATTGATGGAATTACGAATGGTTTTGGTCTTACAAGTTTCTTTTTCGGAGAAGGTATCAAATATGTAGGGGTCGGTCGCATCTCTTCTTATCTCTTATTGTATTTATTGTTTGTATTAATTTTTTTATTAATTTATTCTTTTTTTTTCTCATTTTCTTTTTTCTTTTCCTCGGTATAATCTGAAATTCTTAATTCTGTTGTTTTTTTATACATCCAGTTTTTCAAAATGAATTTTATCATCCCGGAGATATCAAAAGAAAAAAGGGGTTTGTCTATTCTGTCCAAAAAAAGAGGAGAATGCACATTTGCTTGAAACAATTTACAAATAACTGTTTTACGTCTTTGAGCACGCATAGAGCCTTTGATTATGTCTCGACGAAAATCCGATTGTTGTGAATAACGTATCAAAGCCACTTCGTCGGCTTGATCAGGATTATTAGTCTTTTTGCTATTAGCATCAGTATTTTGCTGGTTATCAGTAAAAATTACTACACGTTTGGCTTTTCTGGAACGAATCTGATGATCCTCTGCCACGTTTTCTTCGTTTTCTCCCTCCTGTTGTTCCAAATCGTTGATTAATTTGTATGACCATGAAGGAACTTTTTTACTTATTTTAGATTTTTTTTTAATTCTTTTAGTCTTGGGCTCAGTTATAACTGCGTTGAAGAAAATTTTAAAAAATTTTATTTGATCTTCGGAATGAATTTTTCTTTGTTCTATTTCTGGAAATGGAAATAAAGAAAGTTTTTTTTCTGTTGATAATGAATTTATATCAAATGCATCTATTTGTTCTTCCAATTTTTCCTGATCAGTAGTAAAAAGTATACCATGAATCTTATTTATCCAACCTGTCTCGATGTAATTTTTTATGGAAATTTTATTTAGGATTGGGGATGAAAAAAAAAATTTGACCCTTCTACGAAGGGGCCCATTCAAAAAAGGATCAGATATTTTAGGCAAGTATTCTTTTTTATTTTCATCACTACCCAATCTAGTTCTTTTTTCTAATACATCTAGAGTAATGGATCCTTTATTTAGAGCTTTCATTC